AATGAAAATAATTGAAATTGAATTCTAAATAATTCGAGATTCTTCTTAATCTAATAATAGAATCTATTAGAAATATAGAATATAGAAAGAAAAAGAAAGAATAGAGGACCCCACCCCCCCTCTATTGACAGTAATATATGTTGTATATGTAAATCCTAGATGTGAAAAGAGGCATAATTCATCTAGAAAAGGGAACAGATATGGTATATAAAGAAGAAGAATAGGTGCACAACACAAATCAAAACAAATAAAAAAAAAGAAAAAAGACAATAGAAAGAATTGAAAATTGACTCATTCACTGAGTAAAGGATTAAATTGGATTCGATTGGGTGGTACCAACTCAATCAAATGCTAACGCCCATTTATTTCTTATGGAATTAACTGATCAACTTGCTATCGGATATTGATTTTCGATTCAGTACTTTTCAAAAAAGAATTTTGACATATTTATTATGATTTATGATTATGAGAAGCAATCCCACTACTTCTGATCCTGTGGTTTCTACACTTGAAGAACAAAACCTGGGGCGTATCGCTCAAATTATTGGCCCAGTACTGGATGTCATTTTTCCACCGGGCAAAATGCCTAATATTTATAATGCTTTGGTAATTAAGGGTCGAGATACTGTCGGTCAACAAATTAATGTAACTTGTGAAGTACAACAATTATTAGGAAATAATCGAGTGAGAGCTGTAGCTATGAGTGCTACAGATGGTCTGATGAGAGGAATGAAAGTGATTGACACGGAAGCTCCTCTAAGTGTTCCAGTCGGGGGAGCTACTCTCGGACGAATTTTCAACGTTCTTGGAGAGCCCGTTGATAATTTAGGTTCTGTCGATACTCGCACAACATCTCCTATTCATAGATCTGCACCCGCCTTCATACAGTTAGATACGAAATTATCAATCTTTGAAACCGGGATTAAAGTGGTGGATCTTTTAGCCCCCTATCGCCGTGGAGGAAAAATAGGACTATTTGGGGGAGCTGGAGTGGGTAAAACAGTACTCATCATGGAATTGATCAACAACATTGCCAAAGCTCACGGAGGCGTATCCGTATTTGGTGGAGTAGGTGAACGTACTCGTGAAGGAAATGATCTATACATGGAAATGAAAGAATCCGGGGTGATTAATGAAAAAAATCTTGCAGAATCCAAAGTGGCTCTAGTCTATGGTCAAATGAATGAACCGCCAGGAGCTCGTATGAGAGTTGGCTTGACTGCCCTAACCATGGCGGAATATTTCCGGGATGTTAATGAGCAAGACGTACTTCTATTCATCGACAATATATTTCGTTTCGTTCAAGCAGGGTCCGAAGTCTCTGCCTTATTAGGCAGAATGCCTTCTGCAGTGGGTTATCAACCTACCCTTAGTACGGAAATGGGTTCTTTGCAAGAAAGAATTACTTCTACCAAAGAAGGATCTATAACATCGATCCAAGCAGTTTATGTACCTGCGGATGATTTGACCGACCCTGCTCCTGCCACGACATTTGCACATTTAGATGCTACTACAGTATTATCAAGAGGATTAGCTGCCAAAGGTATTTATCCAGCAGTAGATCCCTTGGATTCAACATCAACTATGTTACAACCTCGGATCGTTGGCGAGGAACATTATGAAACTGCGCAAAGGGTTAAGCAAACTTCACAACGTTATAAAGAACTTCAGGACATTATAGCTATCCTTGGGTTGGACGAATTATCCGAAGAAGATCGTTTAACTGTAGCAAGAGCACGAAAGATTGAGCGTTTCTTATCACAACCCTTCTTTGTGGCAGAAGTCTTTACTGGTTCTCCAGGGAAATATGTTGGTCTCGCAGAAACAATTCGGGGGTTTCAATTCATCCTTTCCGGAGAATTAGACGGTCTTCCCGAGCAGGCCTTTTATTTGGTGGGTAACATCGATGAAGCTACCGCGAAAGCTATGAACTTAGAAGAGGAGAGCAAATTGAAGAAATGACCTTAAATCTTTGTGTACTGACTCCTAATCGAATGATTTGGGATTCCGAAGTGAAAGAGATTATTTTATCTACTAATAGTGGACAAATTGGCGTATTACCAAACCATGCCCCCATTGCCACGGCTGTAGATATAGGTCTTTTGAGAATACGACTAAACGACCGATGGGTAACGGTGGCTCTTATGGGCGGTTTCGCTAGAATAAGTAATAATGAGATCACCATTTTAGGAAATAGTGCGGAAATTAGTACTGACATTGATCCACAAGAAGCTCAACAAACTCTTGAAATAGCTGAAGCTAACTTGAGTAGAGCTGAGGGTAAGAGACAAGCAATTGAGTCAAATCTAGCTCTCAGACGAGCTAGGACACGAGTAGAAGCTGTCAAAGTGATTTCCTATTAGTAGTCATCAATCAAAATCAAAAGAGTTCTTTATTATACACTACACACTACATTTGGATTCCACAATTTGAACACAATGAAGTCTAATCTGATTAATCTGATGATAGAACGAAAAAATAGGATGGGTAGAAAAACTTATTAGATACCATGGAATCCGGTATCTAATAAGTTCTACCTACTATTGGATTTGAACCAATGACTCCCGCCGTATGAAAGCAATACTCTAACCACTGGGTTAAGTAGGCCATTTATCACCACAAAAAGGGTCTCCATCACTTCGATGGATTATAGGTAAAATATGTTTTCTAAGCAATATCAATCTTTTACCAGTAAACGTAAACGGATCAGAGAGTTATCATGTGGGATTATGGGATACCCTTCTTGACAAGAAATTGTCTCTATGTTAAAATAGTTATGCCAAGGGCTATAGCTCAGTTAGGTAGAGCACCTCGTTTACACGTGCGCCAATGCTTTTCAAGGGAGCCTATTATGCAATGACCATAATTGATCTTTTTGAGAAGTCGATGTCTTACTCCGTAGATTCGAGAGAACAAGAGAAAAATAGCCTGACAAATATTTGGTTTGATCCGATTCAGGTGCGAATTCCGGTGCCAAATCAAATAGAACCTGCCATTGTAAGGTAAATGCCCAGTCCATTCAATGCCAGGCATAATGAGTATAAGGATCTCAAAAGAACCTCTTTTCGTCCTATGAGCTTTGAGGTGTATGAAGTCTCATATTGGACTCTTGCAGCGGAGCGATAGAGACTGCATTTCACTTAGGTTGATCTAGGCCGAAGGCAGACCTAAATCAAGGTCACCCTTCTTTGAAACACTTTGGTATTGCTCCTATATCAGGATACAAATAATGAATCAGAGCACATGGAGCCATCTCATTATCTTCTTATCTTTCTGTAAAGAAAAATATGGTGAACTAACTGATCTTTACATCAGTTGATGAAAGAGCCCAATGCAACAAAATGCATGTTGGGTCTTTGAAACAGTTTGAATCATTTCGATAATAATAAGTTTTATCTGTTTTACCGAGAAGGTCTACGGTTCGAGTCCGTATAGCCCTAATACATTCCTTTTTTGTTTTGTATAGAAATTTTCTTTGAGTAGTAGTAGGAACAAGAAAAGAAACACAATAATTCATTCCAACGGACCCAATTGGTATTTGTCAAATCTCGGATCAAATACCCATCTCTCTTCATCCACTTTCATGAATGAATTACATATGATATTTTTCCTCTTTTCCTGCCCATGATCAAAGAATTAGTGATACACTTTTTTTTTCTAATGAAAATCATGACATAATCCTGTCTGAAGACTTCAACCTGACCCAAGCAAATCCAATCCTAAGTCGCATGGATCTAGACCTATTCTTTTCTTGATCTTGAGTATTTGTAAAAGCCCTCTGACTAATCACTTTTTGGTGGAACAACAAACCTAAGAGATTCTTTCCATTTGTTTCAAAGATAATGTAGGGCTCATTCATTATCCCTAAATCCATCAATGTTCTTTCTTCTATATTCTAAGAGTGGAGTGGGTTTGGTAATTTTGTCTGTCGAATTGTTCGATAATGTGTGATTCTTTCTATTAGACTATTAACTATTAGAAGGATCTTCTATTATTAGGAGGATCTTTTGTTATGTCGATCGTTCACGATTCTGTCGAATCTACCACTTTGTGCTATCTTTCATTGCGTAGGTTTACTAGAAAAATAGAACAAACCTTTTTCTTGTAGCGAAACCTAACCCATTGGTTGGTCTTACGAAGTTTTATTGCCGTAACAAAACAAACAAGTATTTTGGTTCATTCCAAAACGCGATTTTAGTACTTTTTAGTACTATATCCATCTTTCATATCATAGAAATAATAGACTCTATTTCTTATTTCTCTTATTTATTTTTATTATTTTTCTTTCAATTTCTATTTTTTTTTAATTGTTATTAATTGAATTGTGAATTGAATTGAAAATCTTAATTATTGAATTTCTTTCTCTTATTCTTTACTATCTTATTCTTTACTATAAGAGATTCTTTCGCTTTCTATTTCTATTCTATTTAGAAGATATAAGATCAATATGAAATAGAAATAAGATAAGTCTTTACTTTATTAAGATTTATAAGATAATAAGTATAAACTAAGTAGAAGAATACTTAGTTTAAGAATAAGTATAATAGAAAAGAAAAATAACTAAGTATAAGAGAATCTTGTTTGTGTAAAAGCATGCTATGTCTACACATATAGAAATAAAATTGAAAGAAGAAAAAAAAAAAGAAAAAGTGGGATAACATTAGATGAATCTTGAAACAAGGCATGTCCTGCAGCAAAAAAACTCTCAACTATGCGGCTTGATTTGATCAAAAGAAATTCTTTTCTTGTTTCATCTAAGAAGTTCTAGATGATTTGAAAATTCCAAATTAAATGGAAGAATTCAGCCTATTCCACATTCATAGGAGTACTTTTATGTTTCTGCTTCACGAATATGATATTTTCTGGGCATTCCTAATAATATCAAGCGTTATTCCTATCTTGGCATTTGTCATTTCTGGAATTTTAGCCCCGATTAGGGAAGGGCCAGAAAAGCTTTCTAGTTATGAATCAGGTATAGAACCCATGGGGGATGCTTGGGT